TACATAGTGGCATCCGTTTCGTAACACTATATATACCAGCACACACAATAACTCGTTGAAGACGCCGGTCGAGACTTTCATGGTTTTGGGGTTTGACATGAATTATAAGGCTCTTAGGGCGTAGGGGGTAGGGGGGTTTATCGCGTAAAAACTTTCTTGCGACTTTGTTAAGAAGGGGGCAGTAATTATAGGATATTTGGGTTGAGTGTTGGTAGTTTATGCACCTGATAACAGTTATGCAATTCTACTGTCAATGCTACTGAATATTTACATATATAATATTGCATGCAAGGGAAATGTTCACCCTTGAAAGTTAACATTAGGAAGGATTCGTCAAATGCAAAGTGAAAGTGAGCGGAAAAAAAAATACCAAATGCCTATAAGTGAACGCTCGGCTTGGTGGGTAACGAGTCAATAGTACTCTAACATTAACTTATGCCTGGAAAGTTCACTCTATGGGGAAATATACAATCATGGACCTGAAATAGGAACCAAATGCCAGGAATAGTTCATTTTGTGAAACCCCCACGATTTTTGTCCGTGATCTTATCATTCATGATATGCAATTATTCATTTGGTTGGTCGGTTCTTATTACATTAAATATTATTAACTCCGAGTTTTGATGAATAACGCATAGAAAGTGTTCTGGGTGGAGGTATGGGGTATATTCTATTAATCAACTGACTTTCTATATATTCTGAATCTTAGTTTAATGGTTTATGTATACTTAATTTTTCATTTTACTTGTTTAGGTTTAAAGAAATTTTATCCCTCTAGAATTAATGTTATTAAAACTATTAATATAAAATTATACAAGTTATTTACTAGACCATTATTATGGGGATTATACATAGTATGTACTTATACCATATATATATGTACTATATACATAATATGTATATAGTACATACATACATGTAGCATTATACATGTAATGTAGGGATATTATATGTTTATGATATTTACATATTATGTTTTACGTCATATTTATGTTCTACCCCAGTGCTGTTTCCTTCTTTATTGTGTTTTGTATGCTTAGGTAAGCATTATATAGGGCGCGATTTTGCAGAGAATAGTTTAGCTTAGAATTCTAGCTTTGGGAGTTAGAGGTGGAAGTTGAAATCTTTCTTCTCTGGGCTTCAGGGAGGATTTTAACCTCCGGTCTCCGGTTTACAAGACCGGCGCTTTTAGGCTAAGCTACTGGAGCAGTTTCATTCTAGAGCTTTGTTCTCTACTCATCCTGCTAGTGGTGCTAAGATAAGGAATAGTGTGAAGTAGAGAAGTGAGGCTACCTGGCCGATAATAATGAAGGGATGTTCTACTGGTATGCCTCCAATTCATGTTAGGATAATGACGTCTGCTACTAGTGTCCAGAATAGGAATTGTGTTAGGGGACGGAAGGTTAATCCTCGTTGTTTTGATGTGTGTAGGATGGGGACCACTATTAGTACTAGGATAGAAAACAGGAGGGCGAGCACTCCTCCTAGTTTATTGGGAATTGAGCGGAGAATGGCATAAGCAAATAGGAAATACCATTCTGGTTTAATGTGGGGTGGGGTGACTAGGGGGTTGGCTGGGGTGAAATTGTCTGGGTCTCCTAGTAGATTTGGGGAGAAAAGGGCTAGGGAGGTCAGGGCTAAAAGTATTGCTGCGAATCCTAATAGGTCTTTGTAGGAGAAATAGGGGTGGAATGAGATTTTGTCAGCGTCCGAGTTAAGTCCTGCGGGGTTGTTAGACCCGGTTTCATGTAGGAATAGGAGATGGAGGATTGTGGCGCCTGCAATTACGAATGGAAATAGAAAGTGGAAGGCAAAGAATCGGGTGAGGGTTGCATTGTCTACCGAGAAGCCCCCTCAAATTCATTGTACAAGAACTTCTCCTACGTAGGGCACAGCAGATAGGAGGTTGGTAATTACTGTCGCACCTCAGAAGGATATTTGTCCTCAGGGTAGGACGTAGCCAACGAAGGCTGTTATTATGGTTATGAGGAGAAGGACTACTCCAATGTTTCATGTTTCTTTATATAGGTAGGAGCCATAGTATAGTCCTCGGCCGATGTGTGCGTAGATACAGATAAAGAAGAAGGAGGCTCCGTTTGCGTGTATATTTCGGATTAGTCATCCGTAATTTACATCACGGCAGATGTGGGTGACGGATGAAAAGGCGGTTGCGATATCCGATGTATAGTGTATTGCCAGAAATAGTCCTGTCAGAATCTGTGATGCCAAACATAGCCCTAGAAGTGATCCAAAGTTTCATCAGACTGAGATGTTGGAGGGGGCGGGAAGATCAACTAATGCGTCGTTGGCGATTTTTAGGAGGGGGTGGGTCTTTCGTAGGCTTGCCATTAAGGGGTTTCTATAGTTGAATACAACGGTGGTTTTTCAAGTCATTAGTCTCGGTTAGAATCCGGGTAGAAATTATGGCATATTTTGTTAGCTTTCTATTTTTTGGGTTCGTTTTAGGGATGGTTGGAGTTGCTTCAAACCCTTCTCCTTATTTTGCAGCTTTAGGGCTGGTGGTGTCTTCTGGTTTAGGGTGTGCGATTTTAGCAGTGTTTGGGTCGCCTTTTCTTGCTTTGGCCTTATTTTTGATTTATTTGGGCGGTATGTTGGTTGTTTTTGGTTATTCAGCTGCTTTAGCAGCGGATGAGCATCCTGAGGGGTGAGGGGATGCATCAGTGTTTGAGCATGCAATATTTTATGTTGTTGGGGTGTTGGTTGCGGCGCTGTACCTTGGGCCCTCAGCTTATAATTTTAGTGTGGAAATGTTAGGTGTCGTAAAAGAGTTTTTGGTGGTTCGGGGGGATATTGGGGGGGTTGCTATGTTGTATGCTTTTGGGGGAATAATAATGTTTTTTTGTGCTTGGGTGCTGCTTTTAACTTTGTTTGTGGTGTTAGAATTAACTCGGGGGTTGTGTCGGGGGGCTTTGCGGGCTGTTTAAGTGGAAGCAAGTAGTGTTGCTAGTCCTGAAGTAATTAGGAAAATTATTAGGTACGTTTTGATCACCCCTCGTTGGGCGTCGCTGGTTGTGGTAGATATCTTGAGTTGTGAGGAGGCTAACCCTTTGGGCCCAGCTGCTTCAAATCATGTTTGATCTACTAGTTGATTGGCCATTGTTTGTCCTAAGATGAGGTTGAGCTTGGGGACTAGGCGGTGTATGACTGTTGGAAAGTAGCCTAGTATGTTTGAGAAGTTGTGTGTTTTAATGGTCGGGGTCGGCTTAAATTGTTTGGCAGTAAGGGAGGCTAATTCTATGGCGGTTAAGAGGCCAAGGATAGTAACGATAAGGGCTGCTAATTTTAGTAGGGGTGGTATTGTTATGATGGGTGTTTTTGTGGGTAGAGCATTTGAGGTGAGGATTAAACCTGCAATAATGCTTCCTCAGGCTAGTCGTTTGATGGGGTTGATGACTGCTGGGTCGTTTTCATTAATTGGTGAGAGGGGGAGAAATCGTGGTGTCCCTATTGTAACAAAGAATACTACTCGGAAGCTGTATACTGCGGTAAAGGAAGTTGCGATGAGGGTAAGAGTAAGGGCTCAGGCGTTTAGGTAAGAAGTGTTTAAGGCTTCAATGATAGCATCTTTTGAGAAGAATCCGGCTAGGAATGGGGTGCCTGTAAGTGCTAAGCTGCCAATTGTTAAACAGGTTGATGTAAAGGGGGCCAGGTTTTGTATTCCTCCTATTTTTCGGATGTCTTGTTCATCATTAAGGCTGTGGATAATAGATCCGGAGCATAAGAAAAGCATGGCTTTGAAGAAGGCATGGGTGCAGATGTGGAAGAAGGCTAGTTGGGGCTGGTCAAGCCCAATAGTCACTATTATGAGGCCTAGTTGGCTGGAGGTAGAAAATGCTACGATTTTTTTGATATCGTTTTGGGTTAAGGCACAGGTGGCGGTGAATAGGGTTGTAAGTGCTCCTAGACAGAGGCAGATCGTAAGGGCTGTTTGGTTGTCGTGGGTGAGGGGGTGAAGGCGGATAAGTAGGAAGATTCCTGCCACTACTATAGTGCTTGAGTGTAGTAGGGCGGAGACTGGTGTGGGACCTTCCATTGCGGAAGGCAGTCAGGGGTGAAGTCCGAATTGTGCTGATTTTCCTGTTGCAGCAATGATTAGTCCTAGTAAAGGCAAAGTTATATCTGTGTTGTGTGAGAGGGAAAAAATTTGTTGTATTTCTCATGAGTTTAGGTTTATGGCGAACCAGGCTATGCTTATGATTAAGCCAATATCTCCAACTCGGTTATATAGAACAGCTTGGAGTGCGGCGGTGTTGGCGTCAGCCCGTCCGTATCATCACCCAATAAGAAGGAATGATATGATTCCTACGCCTTCTCATCCGATGAACAGTTGGAATATATTGTTAGCTGTAACAAGGATAATTATTGCAATGAGAAATATTAATAAGTATTTGAAGAAACGATTTATGTAGGGGTCCGTGTGCATATATCAAGAGGCGAACTCTAGGATTGATCAAGTTACGTAGAGGGCAATTGGGGTAAAAATAATTGAGTAGGCATCGAATTTTAGGCTGATGTTGATGTTGAAGGTGGCTGTGTTTATTCAATGTCAGGTCGTGATGATTGTTTCCACCCCTTGGTCGAGGAAAATGAATAAAGGTAGAAGGCTAATTATGAATGCTGTGCTGACAGCAGTTTTTACATGTGTTACGGCCCAGTTGGGGTCTTTAGGCGCAGGGTTAATAGTTGTTATGATTGGGTAGGCTAATAGAGCAAAGATTAGCGTAAGTGAAGATGTAAGGATTAATGTTGTTTGCATAGCCTCTGCTTGGATTTGCACCAAGGGTTTTTGGTTCCTAAGACCAACGGATGACTGTTATCCTTCAGGGGCCGAGTGAGCCGCAGATTTTAACTGCGGGGGCAAAGATTAGCAGTCTCTGTTGCTACAGGCCTCTCTCGGCGGATAAGGGGGCTTGAACCCCTGTCTTTGGAATCACAATCCAACATTTTTGTTAAACTATATCTGCAATAGAATCATCCTCATATAAATTCAGGTTTTAGAATTAGTAGGGTGACTGGGACTAGGTGAAGGGTAATAAGGAGATGTTCTCGTGTGTGGTAGGGGGTTAGACCTAGAATGTGGGCGGGGACTGGGCCTCGTTGCGATATCAGGAATATGTATAGGGAGTATCCTGCTGTAATTAGTGTGCCAACTCCAGTTAGGATTAGGGTTCAGGGGGATCAGTTAAATATTGTGGTAATAATTATAATTTCTCCTATTAAATTGGGGAGGGGGGGTAGTGCTAGATTAGCTAAATTAGCAATGAATCATCATGTGGCTGTAAGGGGAAATAATATTTGGAGCCCTCGGGCCAGGATTATAGTTCGGCTGTGGGTTCGTTCATAGGCGGTGTTTGCTAAGCAAAAGAGGGCGGATGACACTAATCCATGGGCAATTATTAGGATAATGGCCCCGGTTAAGCCTCAGGGGGTTTGGATTAAAATTCCCCCTGCTACGAGGCCCATGTGGCTTACTGAAGAGTAGGCGATGAGGGATTTAAGGTCTGTTTGTCGTAAGCAAATTGAGCCGGTTATGATAATTCCTCATAAGGCTAGAACAATAAAGGGGTAAGCTATCTCTTTAGTCAGGGGGTCTAACATGGTAGTTATTCGAATCATGCCATAGCCTCCTAGTTTTAGGAGGACAGCCGCTAGGACTATTGAGCCTGCAATTGGGGCTTCTACGTGTGCTTTGGGGAGTCAAAGATGGACGCCGTAGAGTGGTATTTTTACTAAGAAAGCGATTAGGCAGCCCGCTCATCAGATTTTGTCTCCCCAAGATATTAATGTTATAGGCTGTCCGAAGTTTAATGTAATCATTGATAGGCTGCTTGTTGAGCTTTGTAGGGTGAGTAGGGCAACCAGCAGGGGTAAGGACCCGGCTAAGGTGTAGAAGAGGAAGTAAGTTCCTGCATTTAAGCGTTCTGCTTGGTTTCCTCATCGGGTGATGATAATTAGGGTTGGGACTAGTGTTGCTTCGAATATAATGTAAAATATAATGATTTCTGTGGCTCCGAATGCAAGGATAAGAAATGCTTGGAGCGAGGCGAGTAGACTGATGTATATTCGTTGTCGGGAGACAGGTTCTATGGTGGTGTGGTTTTGGCTGGCTAAAATTATTAGGGGAAGGAGTCAGCAGGTTAATACTAGTAGGGGGGCGGATAAAGGGTCAATTGCTATATATGTGTTAGGGAGGGTTCATCCTGTTTCCGCTGTTCAGTTTAATCAGGTAAGGCTGAGCAGGGCAATGATTAGGCTGTGGGTTACTGTGGCTGTTCATAGCCATTTTTTAGGGGTTAGCCAGGTTGTTGGAAATAGCATGAGGGTGGGGATGAGAATTTTTAACATTGTAGGAGATTAAGGCTTTGTAGGCGGTCACTGCCATGGGTTCGGGCAGTGGCTACAAGGAGAGCCAGCCCCGTACTGGCTTCACAAGCAGAAAAGGCAAGCAGGAGTATTGGTGCTGCAGAGAAGTTGGTGGCTTCTGTTTGTAGGGTTCATAGGGAGAGGGCTACAAATAGCGACAGTATCATTCCTTCTAAGCATAGAAGTGCTGAGAGAAGGTGGGTGCGGTGGAATGCTAGACCTATGAGACCTAGGATGAATGCTGTGCTAAAGCTAAAGTGTACTGGGGTCATAAGGGGGTCATGGACTTTAACCATGGTTGTCTGAGCCGAAATCAGAAGTCTTTAGTTGGACTAATCCCCTATTCGGCTCATTCAAGGCCTCCTTGTGTTCATTCGTAGACTAGGCCTAGTGTAAGTAAAACAAGGATAGCGGTAGCCCAAGAGACCGTGGTTAAGGGATTAATTAGTTGGTTGCCTCAGGGGAGAGGTAGAAGGAGGGCAATTTCTAGGTCAAACAGTAAGAATAGGATAGCTACTAGAAAGAATCGTAATGAGAAGGGTAGGCGGGCGGATCCTAGGGGATCAAAACCACATTCGTAGGGGGACAGTTTTTCTGAGTCTGGGTTTATTTGGGGCAGTCAAAAGGATACGATTACCAGAATAATTGAGAGCAGAGATGAAATTGTTAGGACGGTTATGATTAGGCTCATTATCTTTCCTTGGGCTTTAACCAAGATTAGATGGTTGGAAGCCACCTGTACTGTCTTTTATACTAGAAAGATTATGATCCTCATCAGTAGATAGAGACGTAGAGGAAGAGTCAAACTACGTCAACAAAATGTCAGTATCAGGCAGCTGCTTCAAATCCGAAGTGATGATTTGAGGTAAAGTGGTAGAGAACTTGACGGAGAAGGCAGACGGCCAGGAATGTTGAGCCAATAATTACGTGGAGTCCGTGGAATCCTGTGGCAACAAAAAATGTGGATCCGTACACGCCGTCTGCAATAGTAAAGGGGGCTTCGTAGTATTCTATGCCTTGCAAGAAAGTGAAGTAGAACCCTAGTAGAATTGTTAGGGTGAGTGCCTGGATTGCTTGCTTTCGTTCACCTTCTATTAAGCTGTGATGGGCTCATGTAACGGTAACGCCGGAGGCTAGAAGGACAGCTGTGTTAAGAAGTGGTACTTCAAATGGGTCTAAGGTGGTAATTCCTGTTGGGGGTCAGCATCCTCCTAGTTCTGGGGTAGGAGCAAGACTTGAGTGATAGAAAGCTCAGAAAAATCCTGCAAAGAAGAATACTTCTGATGTAATAAATAAAATTATTCCGTATCGGAGTCCTTTTTGTACGGGAGGGGTGTGGTGTCCTTGGAAAGTGCCTTCTCGTACAATGTCTCGTCATCATTGATATATAGTTATTAAGGTCAGAATAAGTCCGAGTGTTATTAGGGTGATTGAATGGAAGTGGAACCAAATTGCAGTGCCGGAGGTTAGCAGGAGGGCGCCAACTGCTCCGGTGAGCGGTCAGGGGCTTGGGTCTACCATGTGATATGCGTGTGCTTGGTGGGCCATTAGACGTTTTCTTGTAGGTAGAGGCTTAGGAGTAGAACAAAGACATAAGCTTGAATTATTGCTACGGCAACTTCTAGAAGGGTTAGTAAAAATAGGACTGTAGCAGTTACGATAGCAACTGTGGGCATGATGGGGAGAAGCACAAATGCTGCTGTGGCGATTAATTGAATGAGCAGGTGTCCAGCAGTGAGGTTGGCGGTTAATCGGACTCCTAGTGCTAATGGTCGAATAAAGAGGCTAATGGTTTCGATAATGATAAGGACTGGAATTAAAGGAATAGGGGTGCCTTCTGGTAAAAGATGTCCTAGGGCGGCGGTTAGTTGGTTTCGCATTCCGATGATAACTGTGGCGAGTCAGAGGGGGACGGCAAGTCCTATGTTTAGGGAAAGTTGAGTTGTTGGGGTAAATGTATAGGGTAGGAGTCCCAGCATATTAATAGTAATTAGAAATAGTATTAGAGATGTTAGTAGTACTGCCCATTTGTGTCCTCCTGGATTAAGGGGTAAGAGAAGTTGTTGAGTAAAACGGTTAATGAATCATCCTTGTAGGGTTAATGTTCGGTTATTAAGTCATCGTGAAGTTGGAGTGGGATAAAGGGTTCAGGGGAGTGCAATTGCTAGTGCAATAAGGGGAATTCCTATGTAAGTAGGGCTTATAAATTGGTCAAAGAAGCTTAGTATCATGGTCAGGTTCAGGATTCGGGTTTAGCTTTTTCAGCCCCTATGGTTGTGGGCTCGTTGTTGAAGTTGTGGGCTAACACTTTGGGTGGGATAACTGTTAGGAAAATTAGTCAGGAGAAAACAAAGATTGCAAATCATGGAGCAGGATTAAGTTGAGGCATGTCACTAGAGGTGGTTGGGGGTCACCAATCTTCAGCTTAAAAGGCTGACGCTAGTCCCGATTTAGCTTTCTAGTGAGGCGTCTTCAAGTATTAATGAGGATCAGTTTTCAAAGTGTTCTAGAGGAACAGCTTCTACTACAATGGGCATGAAGCTGTGGTTTGCACCGCAGATTTCAGAGCATTGTCCATAGAAAACTCCGGGACGAGAGGCGATGAAGGCAGTTTGGTTTAGTCGTCCTGGGACTGCGTCTATTTTTACCCCTAAGGCAGGAACAGCTCATGAGTGTAGAACATCTTCTGCAGAGACTAAGACACGAATTGGGGACTCTATAGGGACTACTATTCGATGGTCGGTTTCTAGTAGGCGGAACTGTCCGGGGACAAGATCTTGGGTTGGGACTATGTATGAGTCAAATCCTAAGTCTTCATAGTCTGTGTATTCATAACTTCAGTATCATTGGTGACCTATGGCTTTGATTGTTAGGTGGGGGTCGTTGATTTCGTCTATAAGGTAAAGAATTCGTAGGGAGGGGAGGGCAATTATAATTAAAATAACTGCTGGTAGAATGGTTCATACAATTTCAACTTCTTGGGAGTCTAAGATATATTTATCAGTAAGTTTGGTTGATACTATGCAGACAATAATGTAAAGAACCAGTACGCTAATCAGGAGGACAATTATTAGGGCGTGGTCGTGAAAGTGTAGGAGTTCTTCTATAACAGGGGAGGCCGCGTCTTGCAATCCTAGTTGTGAGGGATGTGCCATTTAGCTCTGGGCTAAGACGCGCGGGAGTTTAACCCACAATTTTGCCTCGACAAGGCAAGGTAATTGTTTTACTAGTGTCTTATTTAAGGAAGTGGCAGAGTGGCCATGCAGCTGGCTTGAAACCATCTCACGGGGGTTCGATTCCTCCCTTTCTCGTTATTTCATTTGAACTTGCACGAAAGCTGGCTCTTCAAAGGTGTGGTATGGTGGAGGGCAGCCGTGTAATCATTCTACGTTTGTTATGGTGAGTTCTACTGATGAGACTTCTCGTTTAGCAGCGAATGCTTCTCAGAGAATGAACAGGAATATGATAACAGCAACGAGGGAGATTAGGGATCCGATTGAGGATACTGTATTTCAAAGAGTATAGGCGTCTGGGTAGTCAGAGTACCGTCGTGGCATTCCGGCTAGGCCTAGGAAGTGTTGTGGAAAGAAAGTTAGATTAACCCCCACGAACATAACTCCGAAATGGATTTTAGTTCAAGTGCTATGTAGGGTATAGCCTGAAAATAGGGGGAATCAGTGTACGAATGCGGCTATAATGGCAAATACGGCTCCTATTGATAAAACATAGTGGAAGTGTGCGACTACATAGTAAGTGTCGTGAAGTACAATGTCTAGGGAAGAATTAGATAGTACGATTCCTGTCAGGCCTCCCACTGTAAAGAGGAAAATGAACCCTAGGGCTCAGAGAAGGGGGGTCTCTCATTTGATTGATCCGCCATGTAATGTGGCAAGTCAGCTAAATACTTTTACTCCTGTCGGGATGGCGATAATTATTGTTGCGGAAGTAAAGTAAGCTCGAGTGTCTACATCTATCCCAACAGTAAACATATGGTGGGCTCAGACGATAAAGCCTAGGAGTCCGATGGCCATTATTGCTCAAACCATTCCTATATACCCGAAAGGTTCTTTTTTCCCTGCATAGTAGGCTACAATATGTGAAATCATGCCAAATCCCGGAAGAATGAGAATATAGACTTCAGGGTGGCCGAAGAATCAGAAGAGGTGTTGATATAGAATAGGGTCTCCTCCTCCTGCGGGGTCAAAGAAGGTTGTATTTAGGTTACGGTCTGTGAGTAACATGGTAATTCCGGCAGCTAGAACTGGAAGTGAGAGAAGGAGAAGGACGGCAGTTACAAGTACGGCTCACACAAATAGTGGGGTCTGATACTGAGAAATTGCTGGTGGTTTCATGTTAATAATTGTAGTAATAAAGTTAATTGCTCCGAGGATTGATGAAATACCTGCAAGATGAAGGGAGAAGATGGTTAAATCAACAGATGCTCCGGCGTGGGCAAGATTGCCTGCTAGAGGGGGGTAGACTGTCCATCCTGTTCCTGCTCCGGCTTCCACTCCTGAAGAGGCCAGTAGCAGGAGGAAAGAGGGAGGGAGGAGTCAGAAGCTTATGTTATTTATTCGTGGGAATGCTATATCTGGTGCCCCGATCATTAGGGGTACTAACCAGTTTCCAAACCCTCCGATCAGGATCGGCATTACTATGAAGAAAATTATTACGAAGGCATGTGCGGTAACGATAACATTGTAGATTTGGTCATCTCCAAGAAGCGCACCGGGCTGGCTCAGCTCTGCTCGAATCAGAAGACTCAGCGCAGTTCCTACTATTCCTGCTCAGGCACCAAATACTAAATAAAGGGTGCCAATATCTTTATGATTAGTTGAGAAAAATCAACGTGTAATTGCCACAGGTAGGGTGGCCGAAGGTTTAGGCGGCGGATTGTAGCTCCGAGTACAGAGGTTTAACTCCTCTTCTTACCAAAAAGCTCTGTGGTGAAGTTCATGTCAGGTTGCAAACCTGAAGACGTAGGCTAACGCCTACCGGGGCTTTCCCCGCCTTTGTCCCCGGACGGCGGGGAAAGTAGACGGATGCTCGCTGGTTGGGGCGCTTAGCTGTTAACTAAGATTTTGTAGGATCGAGGCCTTCCCGTCTAGAAAGGCTTTAGCTTAATTAAAGTGTCTGGGTTGCATTCAGAAGATGTGGGATAAAATCCTGCAAGTCTTATCAAGGGCTAGGAGATTTTCACTCCTGCTAGGAGCTTTGAAGGCTCATGGTCTAAATACTATCCTAAGCCCTTAAGCCAGCAGGGCTAGCGCTGAGGGGGTAAGGGGTAGTAAACAAGTTGCTAGAATAATAGCGGTGGCTAGGGGAAGCGTGGGGTTTTTAGTTGAGGTTCGTCAGGGTGTTGAAGAGTTAATAGTATATGGGGCCAGGGTAAGGGTTATTGCATATGTTAGTCGGAGGTAGAAGTATAGGCTTAGGAGGGCTGTTAGGGCAATTACTGTGGCTGTAAGGGGGAATCCTTGGTTAGAGACTTCTTGCAGGATTAGTCATTTTGGTATGAAGCCTGTGAGAGGGGGGAGTCCTCCTAAGGAAAGTAAAATAAGGCAGGTTAATGCGCTTAGGGTTGGGTTTTTTGTTCAGGCTGAAGTCAGTGTAATGGTTTTAGTTGAGTTTACTTTTTCTAGCGTGAGAAAGGCTGCGGTTGTTATAATAATATAGGTAATTAGGGCTAGAAGGGTTATGTTGGGTGCTATTTGGGCTACTAGAATCATTCATCCTAGGTGGGCGATTGAAGAATAGGCTAGGACTTTTCGGAGTTGGGTCTGGTTTAGTCCCCCTCATCCTCCTACTAGGGTAGAGCAGATTGCTAGGGCAGTTAAAAGGTGTGGGTGGGCATTTTCTGCTACTTGTAGAATTAGTGCGAAGGGGGCTAGTTTTTGTCAGGTAGAGAGGATTAGGCCTGTGGTAAGGGTAATACCTTGTAGTACTTCTGGAAGTCAAAAGTGTGTTGGGGCTAGTCCAATTTTTAGTGCTAGGGCGGTGATTGCGATTGTGCAGGCAGCGGGGTTTGTTAGCTGGGTTACTTCTCATTGTCCGGAAATTCATGCATTTGTTGTGCTGGCAAATAGAATTATTGCGGCTGCTGTGGCTTGTGTAAGAAAGTACTTGGTTGTGGCTTCAACGGCCCGGGGGTGATGTTGATGGGCTATGAGTGGGATGATGGCGAGGGTATTAATTTCTAGGCCTATTCATGCTAAGAGTCAGTGGGAGCTGGTGAAAGTCAGGGTGGTTCCTAGTCCTAGGCTAAGTAAGAGGACGGTAAGTACGTAAGGGTTCATTAGTAAAGGAAGGATTTTAACCAACATGTTCGGGGTATGGGCCCGAAAGCTTATTTAGCTGACGTTACTAGAAAGTGGTGTAGTGGAAGCACCCAGAGTTTTGATCTCTGGAGGATGGGTTCGAGTCCCCTTTTTCTAAGGAGTTGGGGGGAATTTAACCCCCTTGGTTCACTCTATCAAAGTGGCCCTTAGGCGTTCAGGCACAGCTCCGGTGTTTTATAGTTGTGGTGGAAGGCCCGCGGTTCCTACTGGTAGGGAAATATGTCAGAGGATAAGTGCTAGGGTGAGGGGAAGGAAGTTTTTTCATACTAGATGTATTAGTTGGTCATATCGGAATCGGGGGTAGGAGGCTCGGACTCATAGGAAGACGGCAGATAATAGGGCGGCTTTAATTATAATGCTAATTGTAGTTAGTTCTGGTAGGGAGGGGAAGTGGGAGGCTCCTATAAATAGGATGGCTGATAGGGTGTTTATAAATAGGATATTGGCATATTCTGCTAGGAAAAATAGGGCGAAAGGACCTCCTGCGTATTCTACGTTGAACCCTGAGACTAATTCTGATTCTCCTTCAGTGAGGTCGAAGGGGGCTCGGTTTGTTTCTGCTAGTGTGGAAATATACCATATTGCTGCTAAGGGTCAGGCTGGGGCTAGGAGTCAGATTCCTTCTTGGGTGGTACTGAATATGGATAGGGTGAATCCTCCAGTAAATACGATTGTGCAGAGAAGAATTAGGCCAAGGGCCACTTCGTAGGAGATGGTTTGAGCTACTGCTCGGAGGGCCCCAATTAGGGCGTATTTGGAATTTGATGCTCATCCTGAGCCTAAAATAGAATACACGGCTAAGCTTGATAGTGCTAGAATAAATAGTATGCCAAGGCTTAGGTCTGTGACCGGGTATGGAAGTGGGAGGGGTGCTCATAGGGTTAGAGCAAGTGTGAGGGCAAGGGTGGGGGCTGTTAGAAATAGAAAGGGGGAAGATGTGGAAGGTCGGACTGGTTCTTTAATAAATAGTTTAACCCCATCAGCGATTGGTTGAAGGAGTCCATAGGGGCCAACTACGTTTGGTCCTTTGCGTAGTTGTATATACCCTAGCACTTTTCGTTCAACTAGAGTCAGGAAAGCTACTGCTAGGAGGACGGGCACAATATAGGCCAGGGGGTTGATGATGTGGACAATAATAATGTGGAGCATAGCTGGGAAGAGGATTTGAACCTCTGGGGCGGAAAGCTTAGGCTTCCTGCATTTACCGGGCTCTGCCACCCCAGCATGCCTTTTTCTCAGGCTGAGGATGTGGCTCCCCTTTGGCTGTTTTAGTTGATTTCAGCAGGTTGGGGGGAGGCGTGCTTTTAGCATAGGCCTCATCATTCCGGTCCTTTCGTACTAGGAAGGGTCGCATCACAGATAGAAACTGACCTGGATTACTCCGGTCTGAACTCAGATCACGTAGGACTTTAATCGTTGAACAAACGAACCCTTAATAGCGGCTGCACCATTAGGATGTCCTGATCCAACATCGAGGTCGTAAACCCTCTCGTCGATATGGACTCTGGGAGGGGATTGCGCTGTTATCCCTAGGGTAACTTGGTCCGTTGATCGGCGTGGGCCGGATCATTAGTCGGTCAAATGTTTTGTGACTTAGAGTTGTAACTCTTGGTTTCAGGGTAGTCCCCTGTCCTCTCGGGGGCTTTGTTTTCCCCCGTGGTCGCCCCAACCGAAGACGTTGGTGCCAGGGCTATGTTATTTGGATTTCCATTAGTTTGGTTGCTTTTCATAGTTGGTGGGCGTCTAAAGCTCCATAGGGTCTTCTCGTCTTGTGTTATTATGCCCGCTTCTGCACGGGCAGATCAGTTTCATTGACCGGAAAAAAGAGACAGTTAAACCCTCGTTATGCCATTCATACAGGTCTCCATTTAAAAGACAATTGATTGCGCTACCTTCGCACGGTTAAAATACCGCGGCCGTTAAACTTTTGGTCACAGGGCAGGCGGGACCTCCTATGTTGATTGAGCAGGAGGCGATGTTTTTGGTAAACAGGCGGGGTTTAGGTTTGCCGAGTTCCTTTTTGTTCTTTAAGTCTTTCCCTTTGGTTGGGCACTCCTGTGTAGGGGTAACGATTGGGGCTTGCGTGATTTTCTTGGCCTGGGTGGGCAGTTGTGCATTTCCCTCTATTGTTGGGTTCGTTAATTGTCGATGGTGGGTCCGATTCGACTTACACATGTGCGGGGAGAAGTTCGTTCTTCTTATTACTCGTTCTAGCAGGGTCTCTTCTATGGGGGCATAGAAGGGCTCAGTATGGTTTAGGGGCATTGTTAGTGGTTTAATGTTATAATAGGCTTTAAGCTGTGGTCTGAGCTTTAACGCTTTCTATGCGGGTGGCTGCTTTTAGGCCCACCGAAACCTGTGGCCTTAATTGATTGTATTTCTTAGCCTCCTGTGAAGGTTGTGTCCTTGGTTAAGGGAGCTGTACCTCCTTTGACTAACTTCCGTGGTTATCCTTATGCCTAGTTTAAGTAGGACTGTTGCGGTTGAGGGCATCACGGAGCTGAACTTCTATTCATTTCTTGAGCAACCAGCTATAACCTGACTCGGTAGGTCTTTCACCTCTACTCGGGGATCTTCCCACTCTTTTGCCACAGAGACGGGTTGGCCCCATAATGGGCTGTCCCGGAGTAGCTCGTCTGGTTTCGGGGTTTCAAACTAGAGGTCTCTTCGCTTGGGATTACTGGCTAGATCATGATGCAAAAGGTACGAGGTTTAATCTCTGCTTTTATTTACTTGAGTGCGCTTTTTCAACTCTTTTTCAGCTTTCCCTTGCGGTACTTTGTCTATGGCTTCATTGGTCCTTTTCTGTCGCCCATACTGGGGTGGTCGAATGGTTTGGTTGTTTTATTTTAGTTTTTGATGGTTGTGTTATGTTGTTAAATTTACTTTTAATGTTTTGAGCTAGCTGTTTAGTTCAGGGTGATCCAACTTGCATGGATGTCTTCTCGGTGTAAGGGAGATGCTTAACTATCTCAGCCACGCCCTGGTTATTCCAAGTGCACCTTCCGGTACACTTACCATGTTACGACTTGCCTCCCCTTGTGGCTTTTGTTGTGTTAATTACAGAGTGTTACTGTTGTCGGGGAGAGTGACGGGCGGTGTGTGCGCGCTTCAGAGCCGGCTTCAGAAGGGCGCTCTATTCTCTTCTTACTGCTAAATCCACCTTCAGGTCACCGGTTTCAGGTGACTTTTCGTTAGTTAATCTGTTTCAGATAATGTAGCCCATTTCTTCCTACTTCGTACGCTACACCTCGACCTGACGTTTTGGGCATTGCCCATCTTGCTTACTTTGGTTCCTTCACAGGGTAAGCTGGCGACGGTGGTATATAGGCGGGAAAAGCAAGGAGTAGTGAGGTTGAACGGGGGTTATCGGTTCTAGAACAGGCTCCTCTAGGGGGGTCTGAAGCACCGCCAAGTCCTTTGGGTTTTAAGCTGGCGCTCGTAGTACCCAGGCGGATGTTTGTTGTGGTGAAGCATCTAAGTTTACGGCAGGGCATAGTGGGGTATCTAATCCCAGTTTGTGCCCCAGCTGTCGTGGGTTCTGGTAGTAAGTGTATAAAGCTACTTTCGTTTAAGGGGCTCGATCCGCCAGGTGCGTATAACGGCCTAGGGGGTCTTTGGCTTTAGTGTTGTGTTTTCCATAACCACTCTTTACGCCGGTTTTGTCAACTTGGGTCTCTCGTATAACCGCGGTGGCTGGCACGAGTTTTACCGGCCCTCTTAACCCTGACTAAGTCAAGTTTTCACTCATGGCTTAATGTTTATCACTGCTGAATTCCCTTGGGGGTGTGGCTAAGCAAGGCGTCTTGGGCCAGCAGGCTGTGCCTGATACCTGCTCCTTGTCTCCGGACGGGAGATTGAGGGCATTCTCACAGGGGGGTGGAGGCTTGCATGTGTAAATTGGGTTAAAGCTGATAATAAAGTCAGGACCAAACCTTTGTGCCAGTGGAGCTTTCTAGGGCTCATCTTAACATCTTCAGTGTTATGCTTTGCTTAAGCTACACTAGC